AAAGATAAGAACTTGATGTTGATAAATTCGCAATCTAGAAATTCATTTCGGACAATTGAACCTTCTCAAACTGTTTCTTTTTAAGAACCAAAAAGATTTGTGCCAAAATAACGGATGCCAAGAAGAACAAAAGGCCTTGGACACGTAATGGGTCTTGAAGTACTATTTCTGCGTCTCCCTGACCAAATCCGCCCACATTAGGATTACTTGTTAATGGTTGATCGAGTTTGATGGATTCGCCTTCTGAAACAAGAAGTTCTGGTCCTGGGGGGATACTATCAATCACTTGACGCCCCTCTGGCGCATCTGTTATAGTTATTTCGTACCCCCCTTTTTCTTTTCGTATGATTTTGCTTACTATACCCGCTGCTGTAGCATTATAAACCGTATTGTTACTCTTGCTCCCGTCGGGATAAATCTGACCCCTTCCCCTGTTCCCGCCTACGTATATGGGATATTTTAAGAAGTGAGCATCCTTCTTAGCAGCAGGGTCCGGAGAAAGAATAGGAAAGGTGATTTCACTATATTTTTGACCAGGAACGGGACCTATCACAAGAATATTTTTTTTAGCGGGGCGATAACTCTGAAAAGAGAGATTACCTATCTTTTCTTTCATCTCTGGCGAAATACGATCAGGAGGGGCTAATTCAAACCCCTCAGGTAAAATAAGAACAGCCCCCACATTCAAAGCTCCCTTTTTACCATTAGCAAGAACTTGTTTTAGTTGCATATCATAAGGAATTCGAACAACTGCTTCAAATACAGTATCAGGAAGTACCGCTTGTGGAACCTCAATACCCACGGGCTTATTAGCTAAATGACAATTAGCGCATACAATACGACCAGTTGCTTCGCGCGGATTTTCATAACCCTGCTGTGCAAAAATGGGATATGCATTTGAAATGTATGCCCCAGTTATTATATATATCATGAGCGATACGGAAATGGAGCGAGTAATCTCTTCCTTTATCCAAGAGAGGGTCTTTCTAGTTTGCATGGTCCAGTCGTTGATCCAGAAAATTTCTACAATAAAATTAGGTAGGTCGCTAGGATAGTTCCCTATCCACGATGCTGCTAGTTACTGAAAAATTTTTACTAAAATACTAAAATATAGGAGGAATCCGAATCTCTTGGATGTATAGAAAAAATAAGTGTATAAAAAATAAAGTAAGATTTTGAATATTTTATTTTACTTATGGACAAAATAACAAAATTCTAATTGGATCGGTGGATCATTTTTCAGTCATTCATTGAATGATAAATCACTACAAGTGACGGAGATACACGATTTAAATAACGGAAGATCCAATATTTAAAAATTGTATCGAAAATTACTGGAAAGGTGGAAACAAGTCCAGATATAATTTGATCATTATGAGCAAATCCAAAATCCTTGTAGAAAGAGCTAATCATTAGTTCCCAACCGTGGGGTGAATGGAATCCTATACATAAGTCGGTTAATAAAAGAATAGAAAGGGCTTTTATCGTGTCACTTAAGTTATATATGAATTCTTGAACCCAAGAATTAAGAATAAAAAGTTCTTCATTAACTAAAAAAGAATAACCACTTAGAATAACGAAACAGATTATATTTGTCGAGAAGTGCAAAATCGTATCTATACGATCTGCGTTGTGCATCTTGATCAATTGGATCGTTTCTTTGTGAATTCCGATACGAAACTTTTGTAGATGTGTTTCGGGGTATTCCTTTATCATTTCGTCCAACAGGAAGAGTTCCTCAAATTCTATAAATTTTTCTAGAATACTCTTTTCTTGAATATCGTTTAAAAAAGTTTCGGATTTACTAGTATTCCACCAATTAATAATCCAAGATCCCAGACTTTTATTAAATGAAAAAGAGACCCACCAGGGCAAAAATACTATAGACGTAAGATATAGAAGGGGAATGAATGCTTTTTTTTCCATTTTTTCGTCTGTGAATTTTTAATGAATCTGCTTCATTCGTCAACTCTATACGATCTAATATTTCTATCAAGCATAAGTTCTATTTTAATATTAGATATTAGAATTTAGAATAGAAAGCTTCGAACCCGCGAATCTATTCCCTCTTTTTTATTTGTGAGTCAGTGGTTAGTCCTTGAATTTTGTGAATTTACATACGCATAAAAAAAAAGTTCCGTTTTCTAATTTTTCCGTTTTCCGTATATAGTATATATAATATACGTCTTCTTTGGTTCATCAGTATTATGAATAAATTTAAGTTATGTTATAGAAAAAAAAAAAAAAAAAGAGGATTTTTTGGTTTTTTACCTCCTGCTAAGAAAAGTGCTTCGGTTTATTTCAAAATACTTCAATTGGTACACGCAAAAAATAGGCCAATTCCGCTGCTTTTTGCTCAATTTCTCGTGGAGTCAAATTCTCATCAGTACGAGTCAAAGGAATGGCCCCCTGGCCTCTGATTTCCATATAAAGGACACGCCGAGCATAAAAACCCTCTTTAACTTCTATTCTGATAGACTGAATATCTTTCATAAAGAGTCGTAGTAAGATGCGACGATTTTTTCCTGGAAATCCCCAACGAAAAATACACACTATTCCTTCTTTTCTATCGAATCGATCATAACCACTACCTACATTCCACGAAATTGTGCACCACAAATAAGAGCTAATAAACAGACCGGCGAGCCCATAGAAAGACATCACGATCCCTTGTGGAAAAAAAATGATTTGCTGAGACGGGAATAAAGATATCAAATTTCTGTCAAGATAACTGGAAATTCCAATCAATAAAAACCCCAATGAACCTAAAAAAAGTATAATGGCCCAGCAGAAATTACTTATTTTTCGAGACCCCGCTATAAGTTCTATCCATATATGTTCTGATCGCCAACTCATACTAGATCTAGTTGCATTTTATTGGAAGTGGGAGACCGGCCAAAATGAATTTTACTTTACGTTTTTTTGTTTCCGAAGGAACTTTCATCAACTTGCACTATTCTGATGTGAATCTTTCGAAGCAATTCGTTAGATCTAAAAGTAAAATAATAGGAGCCCCCTCATATGATCCCCTATCTACACATACTACACATATATAGCTACATGGGCTTTGCATTTATTTCAGGCATCCGCCCCAATCGCGACTTATTTTCAACAAATAGCTCGTTTACTCATATATCATATTTACGTTTACGCCTGCCCTTTCTTTTCTGTTTGAAAGAAGCCACAAGTTATACCATATTATACTGAATAGATATCTGTGTTATGATCCAAGTCTAAGTCTTGAAAAAAAAAATAGATGAAATTTGCCCCCATCAGATCTAAAAAATCTTGTTTTTTTGAACATGAAGAGATAAAGAAGCCATTGCAATTGCCGGAAATACTAAGCCCACTAAAGGCACAAAAATAGAGGGTAAGTTGTTGAGAATTGTCATAGAATGGGCACCTCGATTTAATATTTGTACCTGTTATTTATTTATTGTTATATTAATCTTTTTACCTATTTTATATTGTTAGAAAGATATCTTAAATAGAAGGATCTCTTAAAATTATTAGAATTCCTATATAATTATACTAAGTATATCTAAGTGAGTATATATAAGAAAGTGCAAGGAATATAGAACTAACAAAATGGACTTATTCATTTTTCTACATGAAATACATGTATGATAATCCACTTGTTTGTTATTCTTCTATTATCTTTTTCTTGTCTTATAATTTGAATTTAATAAAGAGTTTCTTCCCCTTATAAATTATTCCAAAATTCGTTATAGTTTATAGTTATAATATAATACGAAAGGAAGAAAAGAACATGAAATTCGTTTTATTTATTATTTAATTTACTACCCTGCCCAATTGAATTTCGCGGAAAAAGAATTCGCTCTTTTATCTTGTTCATAGAGGTTTCCTAATTAGGAATCAGGGATATCGGTAAAAAAAAAAATTATCTGTATGATTCTTTCCATAATTTCCTCTTATGTCACCAAAAAAAATCCATTCTTCGGATTTTTCCTTTGATTCCGATAAATAAATACTTAATAAATACTTATTCTAAATAGTTATTCGCCAGAAAGAAATTAATTTAAGGAATTCAATTTAATTAACTATTAACTTAAGTTAAGGTTCTACTTAAGTTATGATTCAAAGGAAAGAAAGCGTGGAGCTGAAATAACTCACTCAGAACGCCCTTTAACAGATTACGTGGTACGATTGGATCGAATAAGCCCTTATGGAATAAAAATTCAGCCGCTTGTGAACCTTCAGGTACTGTCTTATTCAATGTTTGTTCAATTACTCTTTTACCTGCAAATGCAATGTAGGCGTTAGGTTCAGCAATAATGATATCCCCCAACATACCAAAACTAGCTGTCACCCCACCAGTCGTAGGAGATGTAAGGATTGATACATAAACTAACTTTTTATTCGATTGATAATCATATAAAGCGGAAGAAATTTTAGCCATTTGCATCAAGCTCAAACTTCCTTCTTGCATGCGTGCTCCTCCGGAAGCACACACTAGAATAAGAGGTAAAAATTGATTGGTAGCATACTCGATTAAACGAGTAATTTTCTCGCCTACTACCGATCCCATACTACCCCCCATAAACTGAAAATCCATAACCCCAATTGCTACGGGAATGCCGTTTAGTTGACCTATGCCGGTTTGAATGGCCTCGGTTAATCCTGTCTTTTTTTGATAAGAATCAATACGATCTTTATAAGGTTCCTCCTCTGAATGAAAGTCAATGGGATCCAGAGAGAACATCTCCTCATCCATAGGATCCCAAGTGCCTGGATCAATCGAAAGTTCAATTCTATCTGAACTACTCATTTTCAAATGATATCCACATTGTTCACAAATATTCATTTTTGATTTAAAAAATTTCTTATAATTTAATCCATAACAAATTTCACATTGAACCCACAAATGCTTGTATTTTTGAGTTACGCCGAGATCATTAGAATTTTCTCTTAGAGCGAAATCGCTGCCGTTCGTGCTAGTTCTTAGCCTGGAATTCCCGGTTTCACTACTATTTCTACTT